TGCATCCGCTATGGTTATTTCATACCCCCCTTTTTCTTTACGTATTATTTTGCTTACTATACCCGATGCTGTAGCATTATAGACTGTATTATTACTCTTGCTCCCATCGGGATAAATCTGACCCCTTCCCCTATTACCGCCCACGTATATCGGATATTTTAAGAAGTAAACGTCTTTCTTAGTAATGGGGTCCGGAGACAAAATAGGAAAAGTGATTTCACTATATTTCTGACCAGGAACAGGACCTATCACAAGAATATTTTTTTTAGTAGGACGATAACTCTGAAAAGAAAGATTGCCCATCTTTTCTTTCATTTCCGGAGAAATACGATCGGGGGGGGCTAATTCGAATCCCTCAGGTAAAATAAGAACGGCCCCTACATTCAAAGACCCCCTTTTCCCATTAGAAAGAACTTGTTTCAGTTGAATATCATAAGGAATTCTAACAACTGCTTCAAATACAGTATCAGGAAGTACGGCTTGGGGAACCTCAATATCCACGGGCTTATTAGCTAAATGACAATTGGCGCATACAATACGCCCAGTCGCTTCTCGTGGATTTTCATAACTCTGTTGTGCAAAAATGGGATATGCATGTGAAATAGATGTCCAAGTTATTACATATATAAATATAATGATCGATACGGAAATGGATCGAGTCATCTGTTCCTTTATCCAAGAAAAGATATTTCTATTTTGCATGGTCCAATCATTGATCCCGAAAATTTCTACAATAAATTGGGTAGGTTGCTAGTAGAGTTCCCTATCCACGATTCTGCTATTTTACTGGAATCCAGGAGGAATTTCCTAGATGGATAGAAACATAAAGAATGAGTAAGATTAAAAATGGTTTGTTTATGTACGAAGTGAAAAACATTATGATTAGATTCATATCAGTGGATCATTCTTTAGTCATTCATTGAATGATAAATCACTACAAGTGACGGAGATACACGATTTAAATAACGGAAGATCCAATATTTTAAAATTGTATCTAGAATGACTGGAAAGGTGGAAACAAGACCAGATATAATTTGATTATTATGAGAAAATCCAAAATCCTTGTATATAGAACTAATAATTAGTTCCCAACCGTGAGGCGAGTGGAATCCGATACATAAATCAGTTAATAAAAGAATAGAAAAAGCTTTTATTGTGTCGCTTAAGTTATAGATAAATTCCCGAACCCAAGAATTAATAATAACAAGTTCTTCATTACCCAGAATAGAATAACCACTTAGAATAGCGAAACTTATTAGATTTGTCGAAAAGTGTAAAATGGTATGGATATGACCCTCATTGTACATCTTGACCAATTGTATCGTTTCTTTGTGTATTCCTATACGAAACTTTTGTATATGTGTATCCGGGTACTCCTTTATCATTTCGTCCAAAAGGAAGAGTTCTTCTAATTCTATGAATTTTTCTAGAACGTTCTTTTCTTGAATCTCATTCAAAACAATTTCGGATTGCCCAGCATTCCACCAATTAGTAACCAAAGATTCCATACTCTTATTAAATGAGAGAGAAATCCACCAGGGCAAAAAGACTATAGATGTAAGATATAGAAGGGGGTTGAATGCTTTCTTTTTTGGCATTTTTAATCTTTGAATTGTTAATGAAACCACTTCATTCCTCGATTCTATCCAATCTGATATTTCCATGAAACGTGAGTTCTATAACAAGGTGTATTGAATCCATAGACCTATTTCCCCCTTTTTAATTAATTGGTTAGTCCTTGGATCTGGAAACAATATTTTGTTTTATTATTTCTTCATTCGAAGCAATTGCACCCTTTCGATGAATGCCCGAACGAGCAAATGAATATTTTTTTTTTTTGATTTCGGGGCAAAAGAACCCCCTTAGATCAATTATTTCGAAAAACTTCGCTGGCTAGCCGTAGCCGGGGAATAGTTGAGGGAAATTTAGGAAAATCTTGTATTGATAAGATGAAATCAAAAACGAGTAGCAAAAAAAGAGATAAATAGAATGATTATAGTTATAAACGATCCAATCTTTTGATCATCAAAAAGGAAAAGAAAGGATAAAAATAAACAAAACATAAAAAAAAAAAAATTTTAATTACAAGATATGATCCATCTATATCTAACATATCAATTCAAAAATTATTGGACCAAAAAAAAAAGATGAATTCTATAGTCTGAACTGTTGAGATATATGTGATGAATCCATACTTAGTATACTTGTTACTAGTATGAAAAACTGGTTTTGGTGGACAAAAACCACTTTGTTTTCTGTTTTCTGGTTGTTCCATATGCGTCCGCTTTTGCTCGAACGAGCGCCCTGAAAAAACTTAAGTTGTTATATAACAACAAATATAATTCATGAGGTCCTTACTCAATGCTGCGAAAGCATTCATTCTTCAATTCATTTCAAAATACTTCAATTGGTACGCGCAAAAAATAGGCCAATTCTGCAGCCTTTTGTTCAATTTCTCGCGGAGTCAAATTCTCATCAGTACGAGTCAAGGGAACGGCACCCTGGCCTCTGATTTCCATATAAAGTACACGCCGAGGATAAATACCTTCCTTAACCTCTATTCTAATCGACTGGATATCTTTCATAAGGAATCGAAGGAATATGCGACGATTTCTTCCAGGGAATCCCCAACGAAAAATACACACTATTCCTTTTTTTCTATCGAATCTATCATAACCACTACCTACATTCCACGAAATTGTGCACCACAAATAGGAGCTAATGAACAGACCCGCGATCCCGTAGAAAGACATCACGATCCCTTGTGGAAAAAAAAGGATTTGCTGAGAAGGAAATAAGGATATCAAATTCCTACCAAGGTAACTAGAAGTTCCAACCAATAAGAATCCCAGCGAACCTAAAAAAAGGAGACAAGCCCAACAGAAATTACTTGTTTTTCGAGACCCCGTTATAAGTTCTATCCATATACGTTCTGATCGCCAGTTCATACTAGATCCAGTTGTTTCATTTTATTGGAATTGAGAGAATAACCAAAATGAATTTGACTTTATTTTTTGTTTTGTTCCCGAAGTAACTCTCATCAACTAGCACTATTATTATGATGTGAACCATTCGGAGTAATTCATCGAATCAGTTAGATATAAAAAAAAGATCTTATAGGATCCCACTATGGATATCTACATACATATAGATATTTTTGCTTTACATTTCATACATCTGCCGACCCATTTAAAAATAGATATAATGCAGTTATCCATATATCATGTTTCCAGGTGCATAACAGCTCTTTCATTTGTGTTCGGAAGAATACCCATACATACTCTATTCCACTAAATAAATAGATATCTGTATTATGATCCAAATCCGAGTCTTGAAAAAAAAAATGGATGAGATTGGGTCCCATCAAATCTAGACAATCTTGTTTTTTTGAACATAAAAAGATAGAGAAGCCATTGCAATTGCCGGAAATAATAGACCCACTAAAGGCACAAAAAAAGAGGGTAAGTTGAAAGTTGTCATAGAATGGATACCTCGATTTAATATTTGTACCTGTTATAAAGATATCTTATGATAAGTATATCTATTATCAGTATATAATAATAGGTATAGGTACAAGACATGAAGAACTAAATAAGTGTACCTATTCACCTTTATTTTATCTATTTTTTTTTTTTTTTTATTATTGTTCTCTTATACTTATCTTCTAATAAATACCAAAAAGGTTTATTACACGTTATCAAAGGATTCTAACGAATCCGATCCAACAGAGATTCCTAGTAAAAAATGGAAGTTATCGGGGAATATAGAAAATAAATGTAAGATTCCTATTCCCTATTTTCTACATTTGAATTATTCAATCATTTTTTTAATAATTTAGCGTATGAATTAACTCTTTCATCCTGTTGATAGAGTCTTCCTGATTACTAATCAGAAATATAGGTAGAAATAAAATGGATCTGGAGGAAATAATCAAAAGTGATTATAAACAACTTCTGATTCTTTCTTTATACAATTAGATCTTATGACCTCAAGTAAAACTCTATGCTTATTCTTTTTTTTTGATTACTTATTACTATAATTTGATTACTTATTACTATAAATAGAAACTAAATACTTGTTTTGTTCACCTCAAAGAAAAAAAGAACTGAATTAAACGATCTACTTGATTGAATTTTGATTCAAGGGAAAGAAACCGTGAAGCTGAAATAACTCACTCAGAATACCTTTTAAAGGATTACGTGGTACGATTGGGTCGAATAAGCCCTTATGGAATAAATACTCAGCTTCTTGTGAACCATCGGGTACTGTCTTATTCAATGTTTGTTCAATTACTCTTTTACCCGCAAATGCAATGTAGGCATTAGGTTCGGCAATAATGATATCTCCTAACATACCAAAACTGGCAGTCACTCCACCGGTTGTAGGAGATGTAAGGATTGATACGTAGAATAACTTTTTATTTGATTGATAATTATATGAAGCTGAAGATATTTTAGCCATTTGCATCAAGCTCAAACTTCCTTCTTGCATGCGCGCTCCTCCGGAAGCACACACTATAATAAGAGGTAAAGATCTATTAGTAGCATATTCAATCAAACGGGTGATTTTCTCGCCTACTACGGATCCCATACTGCCCCCCATAAACTGAAAATCCATAATCCCAATTGCTATGGGAATACCCTTTAGTTGACCTATGCCTGTTTGAACCGCCTCGGTTAACCCTGTCTTTTTTTGATAAGAATCAATACGATCTTTATAAGGTTCCTCCTCCGAATGAAATTCAATCGGGTCCACGGAAACCATGTCCTCATCCATAGCATCCCAAGTGTCTGGATCAATCAAAAGTTCGATTCTTTCTGAACTACTCATTTTCAAATGATATCCACATTGTTCACAAATATTCAGTTTTAACCTAAAAAATTTTTTATAATTTAATCCATAACAATTTTCGCATTGAACCCACAAATGTCTGTATTTTTGACTTGTATCGAGATCATTAGAATTTCCTATCATATCGAAATCACTTCCATTTGCGCTAG